CAAATCACCGGTATGGCTATCGAAATCGTGAGCATCAGCATGTAGGTTCCAGATCCAAGTGGTAGTTTCAGGGCCTTTCGCTATTGTTCGTGAGAAATGGCCCGGTCTAGCCCATTCCTCGAAAGAAGTTTTTATGTGATCCCTATCTACCAAAATTTTGACTTCCGGTTCCGGCGAACGAATAATCATTGAGTCCTCCTCTTTCCGGACAACACATACAAAGAGACCTGCCAACAGTGAAATAATTAGTGAATCTAAAAGAGATAGAATGAGTCTCTTTCGCTTCTATCTTTCTATCTGCCATCTATGTAGTTTCTTTCGTTATTTACTAGAGCAATTCTGATCTGGAAGTCGATCCGGGGCAAGTGTTCGGATCTATTATGACATAGCCATGAGGCGCTCAACGGACCCTTTGAATCCTCAAAAAACCCATGAGGGCTTTCGATTGATGCAAAAACGACTTTTTGTTTGTCCTATCTTCAGATCTCAATTCCAAGTTCTTAAATGGAACTGCGTCGTCTGATTTCCATACAATAGACTCGAGTCCAAATCGCGCGAACAGCCATTACTCCAAGATATTCTGGGATCTAGATTCAGCGATTCTAAGTCTCTTTTAGTCACTTTCAGAGTCAGGTTTTTATAGAAAAAAGAAAGAGAAGAACAAAGTATAGTTGGGACGCTCTCTGTCTCTCTTTTATCCCTACGAACTAGCAGACGAACTCGAAGGCTTAGAAGGGATATAATGAAATTCCTGGATTGGTTCTTCCCAGGGGAATGCTTGATTTTAGTTGACTGAGGGGGTTAACAAATAAGGAATTCCACGAAATGAATTCCACGAAATGAATTCCAAGAAAGAAATGGTGTCATCTTTTATTCGAAACGCCTCGTGATCTTCAACCAATTCTGCGCTTCAATATAATTACTAGGAGTAAGTGCTATAGCTTGTTTCCAATACTCAGCGGCTTGATCGAACCAAGCCTCTGCAATGTCAGAATCTCCCTGTCGAATGGCCTGTTCTCCCCGGTCGGAATAGGCTGGTTAATTCCTTCCCTTCGAACCGTACTTGAGAGTTTCCTACCTCATACGGCTCGGCAGTCAACTCTTTTGGTATCCAATTGTAGTCGACCCTATTGAATTGAATAAGCTTTCTCATAGATCTATCCCATTTTTCGTGTTAACCAAAAGAAGCTAATGACATGAGTTTCAAACTTAAATCTGAAATTTGGATGAATAATCTGTTTTAGTTTTATCTTCGCTCCCACCTTCCTACGACTAAAGCATAGGATTTATCCTATCGTTCGAATTTTCTGAAAGGTAACTATCTCGATTTCATCTTATATCGAACTTTCTATAGAATTTTTGAAAAAGACTTTCAAGGAAAGACTCACTATCTTTGGGATCTGATCCTACACCGCTGCTCAATACCTTAGTCGTTAGTAGGTCCACTCTATTACATAAGTGGATTCCTAACATTTATCGCACATCATGACCTAAGTAAGCAGTTAGTATTGTATCGGTACAAAACTCCGCGAATTGATCTTTACGGTGCTTACTCTATCAATTAGATCCTTTATCCATAGAAGAAAACAGCTGGGCATATCTCTTTCTTCATATTTCGACTTCGAAGAAGGTTCTTTCTTTTCTACAGCTCATAAAAATCGTTCGTTTAGACGATGCATAGGTAGAAAGCCTATTTTTCCAGTCTTTACTAGCGGATTTGATCTTTCTTTCTATAGTGGAGATAGTCGCACGTAATGACAGATCACGGCCATATTATTAAAAGCTTGTGGTAAGAATGGGTTTCGTTCTAGCGCTCGAAAATAATATTCCAAAGCTTTCGTATGTTCTCCGTTACTTGTGTGGATAAGTCCTATGTTATAAAGTATATAACTTCGGTCATAGGGATCAATTTCTAGTCGCATAGCTTCATAATAATTCTGCAAAGCTTCCGCATAATTTCCTTCGGATTGCGCCGACATCCGTTACGGTCGTCATTCAATTCAAAGAATCTCCGTTCCAGAACCGTACATGAGATTTTCATCTCATACGGCTCCTCTCTTATGTGCATAATGAAAATAATACAGGGAATCAAAAAAGATGAAAATATTCTCATTATGAACTGAACAGGGCTGGTGTTTTTACACGAAATCTCTAGCCAACCTTCCTGCAAGAGATCCTTTCTTAACATCGAGCATATTGGTACTAGAGAGAAATGATAACTCCAACAATTTCTTTGTTCTCAGCGCCCCCGAATTTCCGGGAATGAGTCACTTCAACAGCCTTCGACGGTTCTACGGGTATCCAAAATACAAACACGATGGATGTTTGTTGTCCCAACCATTCTTCGTAGTCCCGAGCCTGCTAAGGAAAGGGATAATGTCTCACAAAGTTTTTGTTTATGGATTCCGGGGTGTAGTGCTTCTTCCCCTATGCTGCCTATTGGTACTAGTAGCGTAGGATTGACCTGTAATAACGAACCGATAGGTATAAACCTTCGCTCAATACTAGAATCGACAATTCAAACTTAGTATCTGAGGCTGCATTAATCGAGGATACACAACAGAAGGAGTTGTTCTATTTCCAAACTTTACCTTCAACAAGCGTAGATTTCTTTTTCTTTTTATCCCGATCCCGAATCGTGTGTCTTTCTCGTAAGACTAAGAGGAATAAAAAAATCAAATCGCACCATCTCTGTAATAGGTAAATGCCTCTTTTTCTCCTGAAGTTGTCGGAATTATTCGTAATAAGATATTGGCTACAATTGAAAAGGTCTTATCAATAAAATTTCCATTTATCCGTGGTCTAGGCATAGGCAGCAATCCATTCAAAAATTCTTAGCATTCCCTCTCTCTCATGGAAACAGGATCCCACAACGAAAAGAATGGTACAGTACGAAATAACATAAAATTAGAGTCATTCAAAATAAAAAAAATATGTGCCTTCTATTCAACTATTCACTATTCAAATTGTTCCTTTTCACAGGAATTGATAAGAACTAAAAACAAAATAGTGCAACCTCATTCGATTTCATTCGAATGGAATCGTATAACCAACGAAGGAAACGATGCCGATGACATTGAAGTTACAGATTAGAAGAACCCACGAAATTTTGATGGAATTAGGATCCAAAGAAGAAAAAGGATCGAATACTCATAATCAGTCTATAATGAGAAGAGAATAACCGCCTATTTTATTTTGTCTTGTGTACATAGCGGGGATACACGAGACAATCCAAATAGAAAAACAATCCCATAGAAAAGATAGTTTAGGAATTTGTACTAGATCGATGGCCTAGGAGTTTGTTGTTGATAACTCGAAACCTGGATTGGATGAGAAGTCTTAGGATATCGAATCGTAGTCTAACTAGAATGATGATCTAAAGAGATCCATTAATCCGCGTCTATAAAATATAGATCCCTCAATCGGTCGATTTGTTCTAATTTAGAATTTCGCGATTGAATCGGGAAGAAAGGGATACGCCGACAAAGAAGAGAACCTTGTTTTGGCAAACAGGAAGAGTTAACCGTTTTCGCAAGTAAAGCAATTTTCTCTTTATCTCGGGAGCCTCGAAGGAAAGATCTTTCTTTGACTTGGATCCAAAATTTTCTATTTTGATAGCTTTTTATCGTTAGAGTTGATTAGTCGGACCTACCCAATAATTCAGATAAATGACTCGCAATTCACTCGGTTTTTGGGTCATAATTATTATGTAGGAGAGATGGCCGAGTGGTTCAAGGCGTAGCATTGGAACTGCTATGTAGGCTTTTGTTTACCGAGGGTTCGAATCCCTCTCTTTCCGTACCTTCACCCAAGGCACCGATCCACAATAGATCAAATAAGAATGGATATCAGTCTTCCATATAGTTAGACCGTTCTTAGATTCTCTCTTCCTAATGGCTGTGGCACGTAAAAGACTGGAAAGAAAGGGGGAGATAAGGAAAGAAAATCTCCCTCTCGATCTATGATACCGAAATAAGAGAAAAATACGGCTCAAACCCTTCTTTCTCTTAACCTTAGGTTAATTTACTTCGCCGAAAGGGAGCAAAGTTGTCCGCACTTTACCTTATTACTTTACCTTATTAGAAAAATTTTTTATTTTCGTTCGGTTTAAGTCTGACGAGAATAATATTCTACGACTAGCAATTCATTTATTTCCAAACCGACCCATTTACTATCTATTATTTGATTGACTAATCCTTTAGATTGCACTGGGTCAAGAGTTAAATGGTTTGGTAATTCCTCGTGAGGAAAGGAATCGAGAGAATTTTGAATTAGAACTTTAGATTTTCCGTCATCCTTTGCCGTAATAGTATCTCGGGGTTTGCAGCGATAACTTGGTATGTCTACGATCCGACCATTTACTAAAATATGTCGATGGTTAACTAATTGGCGAGCTCCAGGAATAGTCGGAGCCATACCCAATCGAAAAAGAATGTTATCCAAGCGCATTTCGAGTAATTGTAGTAAAACCTGACCTGTCGGACCTTTGGCCTTTCCGGCGATACGAACGTATTTAAGCAATTGGCGTTCTGTAAGACCATAATGAAAACGCAATTTTTGTTTTTCTTCTAGACGAATACGATATTGGGATTTTTTCCAAGACCCCGATTGGTTTCTACGATCCTTTCGGTCTTTGGGACTTTTATTAGTTAGGCCCGGTAAAGCCCCCAGCCGGCGTATTTTTTTGAAACAAGGTCCTCGGTAACGTGACATAAAGACTCCTTCCTCTTATTTATATTTCACTCTTATTGATGAAATTTCATTTTACAGAATAAAACTAAACTCAAACTGAACTAAATGAGAAATGAAGTGAAAGTGACTCAAATGTACTATTAAAGAATAACGAGATGAATTGGATAAAGAAATATCCAGCTCTTTCCTTTATATTCTCTATATAGATATAGAAAAAGAAAAGGATAAAGAAATATCCAGCTCTTTCCTTTATATTCTCTATATAGATATAGAAAAAGAAAAGGATCTTTTTATGTCCTAGTTGGAAGTTCCTATAACCTAATAGAAATCGATGACTTTTAGCAAAAGCGGAAGACATTTTTTTCACTAGTCTTTGATTTCAAAAGGACATTACTCACTGATGAAAAATCAAAAAAAGAAAGAGAGAAAAGCCTACTATCGGAATCGAACCGATGACCATCGCATTACAAATGCGATGCTCTACCCTCTGAGCTAAGTAGGCTGACTTGACACGCCTAGGAATTCAATAAACTCTCAGAATCCTTGCTTGCTATTAACTAATTAGAATACAATTTTTTTGAAATTCTGAGCTATTCATAATAAATACGAATCAAAAACAAGAAAATATAGAATTTCAAAAAATCTGAAATCTTATAGAACATAACGATTAATTTGGGCCTATCGAATTTCGACTTCTTTCTCACAATACTATATATAAATAAGAAATGAATAAATATTCAAAAATTTTTTTGTTTTTGAATTCAACCGACATTTGAAATTCTTTTGATTACCCTTCTCTCTTTTCTTCCCTATCATCTATCTTGCAAATTCTAATTTTTGAATGGAATTCTTAGTTCTAACAAATGAGACCTGCCGCCGCTTTCATTCGGAAAGGTGGAATTTAGGACAAAAAATCGACCGTTTAAGTAACGGAAATTACATATAAAAGTGATCGGAAGGAGGACAGATAGATATATGGGATGGATCCACTTATATTGAATTGTAGAGACATAAATGATAAAATCGTTTTTGATTGGATCAAAAAGCAAAGATGAGAAAAGACTTTTTCGAGATAGCAATAAGTCTCTACTAAATTCAATAGTGCCGGTAGAAATAAAAGACAAGTGGGAAGGACATCACAGTGAGATCCTAATCTCAAAGGGGGATATGGCGAAATTGGTAGACGCTACGGACTTAATTGGATTGAGCCTTGGTAGGGAAACTTACTAAGTGAGAACTTTCAAATTCAGAGAAACCCTGGAATTAACAAAAATGGGCAATCCTGAGCCAAATCCCGTTTTCTGAAAACAAAGAAAGGTTTGGAAAGCGAAAATCAAAAAGGATAGGTGCAGAGACTCAATGGAAGCTGTTCTAACAAATGGAGTTGATTGTCTTACGTTGGTAAAGGAATCTTTCTCTTGAAACTTCAGAAAGAGTGAAGGATAACCCTATATAATATACATAGGTAAGGTATGCGTACTGAAATACTATAAAATATCAAATGATTAATGACGACTCGAATCTGTATTTGTTATATGAAAAATGAAAGAATTCTTGTGAATCGATTCAGATTGAAGAATAAAGAGACAAATCATTCACTCCAGAGTCTGATAGATCTTTTGAAGAATTGAGTCATTGGACGAGAATAAAGATAGAGTCCCATTCTACATGTCAATATTGGCAACAATGCAATTTATAGTAAGAGGAAAATCCGTCGATTTTAGAAATCGTGAGGGTTCAAGTCCCTCTATCCCCAAAGAGCCCATTTCGCTGTCTAACGCTTGAGTCTATCCTTTTCTTTATATTGATCCTTTTTTTCGTTAGCGCTTCCAAATTCCTTCTCTTTCCCATTCACCTACGTTTTACAAACCACTCTGAGCGGAAAGGTTTTTATCTTCTCACGAGTTTTGTGGGTGTGGGATAGATTATACGTGTACAAATGAACATCTTTGAGCAAGGAATCCCCATTTGAATTTGAATGATTCACAATGGAGATTTTTATTCATCCGGAAACTTACTAAGTTGTTCTTTTGACGATCCAATAAATTCCGGGACCTGGACGAGACTTTCTAATATCCTTTCAATTGACATATACCCAACTTCTCTAGTAAAATGAGGATGCAGTATCGGGAATAGTCGGGATAGCTCAGCTGGTAGAGCAGAGGACTGAAAATCCTCGTGTCACCAGTTCAAATCTGGTTCCTGACACACGATTCATTTGGCTGAGCCTCTATAAAGTAATTGATATGAATCGAGATACATTTTGATTAAATTCCTAAAGAGTCTAGATCATAATACATATTAGCCCTCTCGGTTTTTAGAGAGATATCCCATCTATTTTGATTTGATAGATGGGTAAAGACTTTCTTAGACAAAGTATCTAAGAAATGAGACTCTAGATTTCTATTCTTTTGAGTTGATTTATCCTCTCCTTCAAAAAAAACGAATAGAAATCGAATCCGATATCCTTTCATTCCCTTGTATTTTTTTTTCAAATTCTATTTTTGCATTGCCTCCTACATTACATGACTTTATTAGAGTCCGTCTAAGTGATGTGCGCACGACAAAGTTCATGATGCAGAACTCATTTGGTTCATCCTATTGGCTTGGATCATCCGAAATAAGTATCTGTCAAATTTGAGAATCCCAATGAAGCCCTAAGTGTCTTGTTTGTTATCCTAGCCAGACTACAAATGAGACCTAAATTCCTATGTTTCACCGAGAACAGAGCCTGGAATCTCTAGAATTCTAGAAGTGAAGATCCTTGTTTTCTCATTCAATGAGCATCTTGGATTTCATAAAATTTGG